CTTCATGTTACTCCTCCCAAGACACATGTCAGAGTCAGGGGCATCTCAATCAGATTGAATGGGATGACAGTTTCTCATTCCAAATCTGTAAAATGAAAATTTCGATCAAATCACACATCGCAGTATACTAGGCCTTCTAATTCCTTAAGGGGTTTATCTAAAAGATTCGCGATATAACTAGGAATACGTTTCAAATACCACACATGAGTCACTGGACATGCGAGTTTTATGTATCCCATTTTATATCTTCGTATCCGAGAATCCACAAATTCCACTCCGCATTGTTCACAAAATTTCGAGTCTTCTTTTTCAGCTCCGATTACTCGATAATTTCCACAAGAACAAATTCCACTTTTTATAGGCCCGGAGATTCTTTCACAAAACAATCCATCCTTTTCTGGTTTATTGGTTTTGTAATGAAAAGTATAGGGCTTTGTCACCTCTCCAACTATCTCTCCATTAGGTAGGATTTTGTTGGCCCAAGACCTTATTTGTTGAGGAGACACTGGTCCAATTCGAAGTTGTTGATGTTTATACCGATCGATCATAGAAGAGAAAATATGATTCATTCAGATCAAGCTTCCTTCCTATTAATCTGGAAGTTCTTCTCAGATACAAGGAAATGGTTCAGTTCTAGAGCCAAAGATCGTAGTTCTCGAACGAGCAATCGAAAAGATTCTGGAGCATCCTCGGGATTAGGTACTGTTCCTCCAATGATCGTAGCACCAAGTACTTCTTGACGAACTCTGATATGATCAGATTTATAAGTAAGCATCTCTTGTAAAATATGAGCAACACCAAATCCCTCTAGAGCCCAAACTTCCATTTCTCCTACTCGTTGTCCTCCTTGCTTGGCCCTTCCTCTAAGGGGTTGTTGTGTAACAAGTGCGTAAGGGCCACTGGAACGCCCATGGATTTTATCATCAACTTGATGAATTAATTTCAGGATATAGGACTTTCCTATTAGAACAGGTTGTTCAAAAGGATCTCCTGTTCTTCCATCAAATATTTTGCTTTTTCCCGGATACTCGGGTTCAAATACCCATGGCTTTTTTGTTTGCTTACTGGCTTCATATAATTCAGGAAACACTAGTTTTCTCGAAGCCTCTTGCTCATATCTCTCATCAAAAGGTGCTACTCTATAATGTCTCTTTAGCAGATCCCCCGCTAACCCGAGCGAGCATTCAAATATCTGTCCCACATTCATTCGTGAGGGTACTCCTAATGGGTTGAAAACCATATCAACAGGTGTTCCATTTTGCAAATAGGGCATATCTTGTCTAGGCAAAATTTTTGAAATGATACCTTTATTCCCATGCCTTCCAGCTACTTTATCACCTACTTTGATTTCACGTTTCTGTGAAATATATACACGAATCATTTCCGGATTATAACTGGAACTCCCCCTTTTCTGGATCCATCTCACATCAATAACTCGACCCCTTCCGCCTATAGGTAGTTTTAGAGAAGTTTCTTTTGCCGTGGATACTTGAATGCCAAGTATGGCTCGTAATAATCTATCCTCTGGGGCATACGACGATTCGTTCGCTGTCTGAGGCGTTAATTTACCCACTAAAATATCACCTGCTTCTATCCAAGATCCAAGCCTTACAACTCCATTTCTGTCTAAATTGCGGAGTAAATTAGCCTCTAAATGTGGTATTTCTTTAGTGATTCTTTCAGGACCTTGGCTTGTCACATGAGTCTGAATTTCATATTTTCGGATGTGAAAAGAAGTATAAATATCTTCATATACTAGACGTTCGCTAATTAGTACTGCATCTTCAGAATTGTAACCTTCCCACGGCATATAAGCTACTAATACGTTTTTTCCTAAAGCGAGTTCTCCCCCAACTGTAGCTGCACTGTCCGCTAAAATTTGTCCTTTTTTAATAAATTTACCCTGTTGAACCTGAGGTTTTTGACACATACAAGTATTTTTGTTGGAACGTTGATACATAACTAATGGAATGTTTATAGTGTCCCCATTACTTGAAAAAACAATCTTGTGAGTATCAGTATAAATGATCTTTCCCTCGTGTTCAGCTATAGTGGAAAGCCCCGAATCCAGAGCCGTTTGGCGTTCTAGCCCAGTTCCAACAATACACTTCTCGGGCCGAGAAAGGGGAACTGCTTGGCGTTGCATATTAGAACTCATTAAAGCCCGATTTGCATCATTATGCTCGATAAAAGGAATAAGGGAAGCTCCAATAGAAAAATATTGGAAGGGAAAAATGCTTCTAAGATGAATCTGTTCCCATGCAATAGTCAGGAATTCTTGGCGATATCGAGCTGGAACAACCTGTTCCTCCTGAATACCCCGATTCAAGGCCAAAGAATTTCCTGCTTCTATCATATAATATTCATCTCTACTTGGTGATAAATAAACCATCTGTGTCTCTTTTGATGATATTTCAAAAAATGGACTATCTATGGATCCCCAATGACCAATCCTCACATGAATAGCTAAGGATCCAATAAGACCAACATTGATTCCTTCGGACGTGTCAATTGGGCAAATACGCCCATAGTGGCTAGGATGGATATCTCGTATTCGAAAACTAGCAGTTCGCCCCGTCAATCCTCCAGGACCTAAATAACTCAATTTTCGCCCATGAACGATTTGTGTCAATGGATTAGTTCGATCTAAAACTTGAGATAAGGGATGTAATCCAAAAAAAGATTCATAAGTGGTTGTTAATGAAGTCGAAGTTACCAAATTTTGAGGAGTCGGTATCATTTTATGCCGGATTGCTCCACATATAGTTCCTCGAACCGCATTTTCTAAACGAACAAGGGCTAATCTGAATTGATCCTGTAATAGATCTGCTACAGAACGAATACGCTTATTTTTCAAGTGATTCATATCGTCAAGTGTGCCCATTCCAAATTTCATTCCGATCAAATGATCTGCAGCAGCCAATATATCCCGTGGTAACAAAAATGTATTGTTTTGGGGTATATCAAGATTTAGTCTCCGGTTCATATTTCGTCGACCCATCCTTCCTAATTCACATCTTTGTTGAAAAAATTTCTTATGTAATTCCTTACATAAGGACTCAGAAAATACCGGATCTCCGCCTATACAAGCGAATTGTTGATAAAACTCCAAAATTGCATTTTCTTTTGACCCAATCTTTTTTTTCTCTTTATCATTCAGGAAAGACAAGAAAATTTCGGGATAACAAACATTATCTAGAATTTCTTTTAGATTTGAACCCATAGCCGATGATAGAACTAGAATAGATATTTTTTGTTTCCTACTCACGCGGGCCCATATCCTTGCTTTTCTATCAATTTCTAATTCTAATCTCCCTCCCCAATCTGATATTATAGTACTGGTATAAACAGAAATTCCTTTATGATCCAATTCGGAACGATAGTAAATACCGGGACTTTGCAATATTTGATTGATTACAATTCTGTATATTCCATTTACTATAGAGGTGCCCAGGGAATTCATTAGAGGAATGTTTCCAATAAAAACAGTTTGTTCTTGTATATCTCTACCGCTTTTCCAAATTAATCCCGCGGGTACATATAATTCAGAAGAATATGTGAGTGATTCATATACAGCATCTCTTTCTTTTATCAAGGGTTCTACCAATTGATATCTTTCCACAAATAATTGAAATTCAATTTCTTGATCTGTATCTTCAATTTTTGGAAACTTATGAAATTCTTCCGCCAAGCCCCGATTAATGAACCCACAAAATCCCTCAAATTGTATCTGATTAAATCCAGGTATTGTGGACATTTCCTCTTTTTTATTCCGGAGCATCTTAACTTTCCTCTTTAATCGAAAAAAATTCCATTATTGCTAGATCGACCCATATGGTTAGGTTAGTTCGATGAAGAGTGAGCCAATAATGGAATGTATATTCTGTTTACTGAATCACATGAAATTTTAACCAACTCCATATCTCTATTTCATACGTATGAACGGAAACGAGACGTAAGAATGAAGATTATTTTTGACACAAGTTCAAATTTGCGACAGGAATTAATAAAACATTTTTCCTTTACCATTCTATATAATTCTATATTCTATAATAATTCTATATATATATTAGAATAGAATTAAATATATATAAATATATATATTTAGAATAGAATTAAATAGAATTCAAAATTCAAATATGCTGATTCTTTATAGGAATATGTGCATAAGAATAAGAGAGAGATCCTCTGTTCTGTGTAACAATTTCTTTTTTAGGGTTTACATATACACATATATGGTGTTATAATTCAAAATTAAGATTGAAAATAATTTATACTGATTTGTTATTTGCTTTTCTTATGCGATTAAGGAAACACATGCTTTGAGATACAAATTTAGTTCACTAATTCAACATAAATTAGGTAAATGATAATGGTTACTGCCTGAATTTTTCAATCTATGACTGGAAACCCCCTTTTTTTCTTTCAAAAAAAAAAAAAAAATAAATAAAATTACTAAATTTAGTACTAGAATAATGGAGTATAGATAATATTTTTATTCCTATTTTGGATCAGATTTGGCGACATGGCCAAGTGGTAAGGCGGGGGACTGCAAATCCTTTATCCCCAGTTCAAATCTGGGTGTCGCCTGATTGACAAAATTTTTAGAATCTGTAAGTTCTAGAAAAGACAAAAAAAGACTGTAAATTTTTCTCAGCATAGGTATTTTGGATGTGACCCCACCGTACCAATCCAATAGGATGAAGTGAAGGTTGCTTCACTTATTAATTTAATAATGGGTTCGGGCCATTTATTTAATTCATCCATTGAATTAAATAAATTAGGAAATGGAGGTCCTATCCTAATAATCTGTCTTAATAGTATATACATTTTTCTATATATTTTTATATCTTTTGCTTATACAAAAGGTAACAAAAGAAACAATAGATCTTACTATTAGAAAGACTCCTTTGATTATTGATATAAGAAAGAAAGGGTATATGTATCGTATTTGTACTTACGGCTCGCTTCTACCGAAAATCCAATACAATAATAGATAATTTGTTACGATTAGCTTCATTGGATTTGAAGCATCAATCGTTTTAAATCAGAATCCCATTTTGACTCTGTGCCGTTAATTCCACTATGATTATTGATCAATAATCATAGTGGAATCATTCCTTGATAGAGATAGGAGACATAATTTACATGGATATAGTAAGTCTCGCTTGGGCTGCTTTAATGGTAGTCTTTACATTTTCCCTTTCGCTCGTAGTATGGGGGAGGAGTGGACTCTAGAGACACTACCATAATTGTAAATTGATTTATATTATATAAACCTATATTATATCTGTATACAATATTGGATAGTGTGTAGAAATATAAATATAATATCTATAGTTTTTTCTACACACTATCTCATCATTTCTTCAATTATTGACAAGAACTAATAATTCTAGTTTCATTAAAATTAATTATTTTGACTGGCTGTTTTTACGTAAATAATAAGTAAAAAAGCGGTAGGAACTAGAATGAACAGTGTAGTAGCAATAAATGCGAGAATATTAACTTCCATAATCTCATTTTTTTTTTTTTGTTTCGCAATAACTCGGGATCTAATCCCATAGAGATGAAAAATTTGATTCCTGTAAATTCAATAAGTTAATTGTATCCTGATGATGCCAAATGGATCAAAATATTATGAATAACAATAGATCTAATCTATCAAATCAATTAATTGTCGAGAATTTAATAGTATAACATAGGAAGACTTTTTATCCATACTAAATCAAAAATTAAATTTCTAATCCAATTCCAATATAGAATGCTATTGAATTTTTCGTCCTTTTCCATTCTTTTCTTTCTTTTCTATAACCTACCTTCTTCGTTCTACTTAGTTAATACAGACAATTAATTTAAGTATCCGACGAAGTATCAGATGACCGGTATTCAATGGGTCAGGTCACACCTAAGACCCAAACAATATAAGTGAGATGGAAAAAGGACGGATTAAAAGATCTAATATTCCAACAGATTTACTAAAAAGGGGTACCTTGCTTGGTCTTTTATTTATTATTTATGAAAAAAAAATTTAAATAATTTTAATTAAGATTATTAATATAATATCCTCTTCTCTTTCTTGGATTGGGGGAGAACACATACATAAAAAAATTAGCATGCAATTTGAATGAGATAGATTTTTTTAATTAAAAATAGAGGATACACAAATCGGAGTTGGAAAAGGGCGCAGTTAAAAATAAAAAGGCGCTCTGTTCCGCCGAGGTAATTATGTTAAGTTCATTGTATATTGTACAACAAAGGAATACAATTTGTGTATGTACTCCTGGTAAAAATATGGGCACTCTACTCCATTTCATTATGCAAGAACAATCAAAAAATAAAGTCAAATGAATAACGAATATGGTATCTCTTAAAATACTGACATAGAGTAATATAACCAATCGTACCAATCAATCTAGATATGTCTCTTCCTTATCAATCGGTACTATTCCGTAGTGAAAAAAATGAAAATTCCCGCATTTCTTTTGTCTGATGATAAATATAAAAATATCAATGTGAAACGAAAAAAAAAAAAAAAAAATAAATAAGGATTCTTAGATCTTGCTCCCTGTCCCACTTTTCTATAAAAAGTGGGAGATGAATTGATAAATTCATCGGATCCTAGTTCGGGACTGACGGGGCTCGAACCCGCAGCTTCCGCCTTGACAGGGCGGTGCTCTGACCGATTGAACTACAATCCCAGCGAGGTGTATGGCATACATATTCTTATGGTTTCATATGGCATATATATTCTTATGGTTTCATAAGAACATTCTATTCGTCTCGTCGTGTTGTAACAGAAACAAAAATGATATACTGATATCATATCCACATGGATATGAACTATAGCAATAATTACTAGTAACCGGTGGTTCTTTTTTTTTTTTTTTATTGTCAAAAATGACTAATTAAAAAAATATATATGGATAGATCAAAAAAATGGTTGATCTTTATTTTGACGGATAGGGCATTTCTATATTCTGGAGGACAAATTAAACTGGTTAAATCGTATTCAATGGAGCGGCGAATTATTGGGCCGAGCTGGATTTGAACCAGCGTAGACATATTGTCAACGAATTTACAGTCCGCCCCCATTAACCGCTCGGGCATCGACCCAGGAAGAATTAATTCTAGGTTTAGTTATAATCCATGATCAACTTCCTTTCGTAGTACCCTACCCCCAGGGGAAGTCGAATCCCCGCTGCCTCCTTGAAAGAGAGATGTCCTGAACCGCTAGACGATGGGGGCAGATCCGCCCGACCATCAGCATACTATGCTGATAGTATGATAAGTTTTTTGGAATTGTCAATATACAATATAATTATAATATATTATATAACTAGATCAAAATCAAAAGAGTCTTTTCTACTTTGAAATTTTTAACATTAATATACATAAATCTAGATAACTTTAATTTACAATACAGATTAATGAAACAAAGTTATAGTAGTAGGATTGGGTAGTGCTTGATCCGACAGAAAAAAGGGATAAAAAGAATAT